CATGGGCGTTCCAGTGGGCATTATGCGCTTGTTACACAACAACCACTTAGAGGAAGGGCCAAGCAAGGCGGACAGCGGGTAGGAGAAATGGAAGTTTGGGCCCTAGAGGGATTTGGCGTTGCTCATATTTTACAAGAGATGCTTACTTATAAATCTGATCATATTAGAGCTCGGCAGGAAGTCCTTGGGACTACAATGATTGGAGGAACATTACCTAAACCGGAGGATGCTCCAGAATCCTTTCGATTGCTCGTTCGAGAACTACGATCTTTGGCTCTGGAATTGAATCATTTCCTTGTATCTGAGAAGAATTTCCAGATTAATAGGAAGGAAGCTTGATCGGAATGAATCAGAAATTTTCTTTTATGATCGACCGATATAAACATCAACAACTTCGAATTGGATCAGTTTCTCCTGAACAAATAAGTGCTTGGGCCAAGAAAACCCTACCTAATGGAGAGATAGTTGGAGAGGTAACAAAACCCTATACTTTTCATTACAAGACCACTAAACCGGAAAAAGATGGCTTGTTTTGTGAAAGAATTTTTGGGCCTATAAAGAGTGGAATTTGTGCTTGTGGAAATTATCGAGTCATCGGAGATGAAAAAGAAGACCCGAAATTTTGTGACCAATGCGGAGTCGAATTTGTTGATTCTCGGATACGAAGATATCAAATGGGATACATCAAGTTGGCATGCCCAGTAACTCATGTGTGGTATTTGAAACGTCTTCCTAGTTATATCGCGAATCTTTTAGATAAACCTCTTAAAAAATTAGAAGGCCTAGTATACTGCGATGTGTGATTTGATCAAAATTTTGATTTTACAGATTGGGAATGAGAAACTGTCATCCCATTCAATCCGATTGGGATGCCCTGATTCTGACATGTCTCTTGGGAGGAGTAGCATGAAGCTCAGAGTTATGGGTGTATTTAATACTCCCAAATAAAAGGGAATTGATCTATGGTCGATTCCGTAACAGATACATAGGAATTGCTGGTTGTACCTCGTGAAAAAGACTTCTTTCGTGGAATTCGCCATTTCATTTCTGTTAGAATCTGTTCAAGTAAGCAACTATGACATGGTTACAGGGGTCTATTCATCGCATATAGGCCTTAAGGACATCATGTCATAACCGTCGAGGTGAAGTAGGGACCTAAAAGATTGAATCGAACGATATATAGACAAGTAAATCCCTTATGAGTTCCAAGGAATTCTTTTTCTTTGATTTGAGAGGGATTCATCATTGGAAGGGAAGTAGACTACTCAAAAATTTCACATTTCATTTAGGCCCTAATTGAATAAGGAATTTCGAAAATAGAAATCAAAGATCTAAATAAAAGGAAGAATGAATCAATGAAATGTTGGTTGGTCCGGACTGGGAACTTGAGTAAGGAGTAGACCTTTGTTTGGTTGGGGGTTTTCTAGAACAAAATTTGAGAACAAGCACCCCCTTCTTTATCTGTAACTACTTGAGCCGGATGAGAGGAAACCTTCACGTCCGATTTTGAAGGGGGGAAATCCTATAGGAACCTATCCCAATTTTTATTTTGCTAGGGTCGTAGCTAAAAAACCTACTTTCTTACGATTACGAGGCTCATTCGAATATGAAATTCAATCTCGGAAATACAGCATCCCACTTTTTTTTACTACTCAAGGCTTCGATACATTTCGAAATCGAGAAATCTCTACTGGAGCCAGTGCTATCAGAGAACAATTATCCGATCCGGATTTGCGACTTATTATAGATTCTTCATTGTTAGAATGGAAAGATCTAGGGGAAGAAGGGACCACCGGTAATGAATGGGAAGATAGAAAAATTGGAAGAAGAAAGGATTTTTTGGTTAGACGCATGCAATTAGCTAAGCATTTTCTTCAAACAAATGTAGAACCAGAACGGATGGTTTTGTGCCTATTACCAGTGCTCCCTCCCGAATTGAGACCGATCATTCAGATAGATGGGGGGAAACTCATGAGTTCGGATATTAATGAACTCTATAGAAGAGTTATCTATCGAAACAATACTCTTACGAATCTATTAAAAAGATCTACGCCAGGGGACTCAATAATGTGTCAAGAGAAATTAGTGCAGGAAGCCGTGGATACACTTCTTGATAATGGGATCCGCGGACAGCCAATGAAGGACGGTCATAATAAGGTTTACAAGTCGTTTTCGGATGTAATTGAAGGTAAAGAGGGAAGATTTCGCGAGACTTTGCTTGGGAAACGGGTCGATTATTCGGGCCGTTCCGTCATTGTGGTGGGCCCTTCGCTTTCATTACATAGATGTGGATTGCCTCGCGAAATAGCAATAGAGCTTTTCCAGACATTTGTAATTCGTGGTCTACTCAGACACCACGTTGCTTCCAACCTAGGAGTTGCGAAAAGGCAAATTCAGGAAAAAGAACCAATTGTATGGGAAATACTTCAAGAAGTTATGCAGGGGCACCCTGTATTGCTGAATAGAGCACCCACTCTGCATAGATTAGGCATCCAGGCATTCCAACCCATTTTAGTGGAAGGGCGTGCTATTTGTTTACATCCATTAGTTCGTAAGGGATTCAATGCAGACTTTGATGGGGATCAAATGGCTGTTCATGTCCCTTTATCATTGGAGGCTCAAGCAGAGGCGCGTTTACTTATGTTTTCTCATATGAATCTCTTGTCTCCAGCTATCGGAGATCCAATTTCCGTACCAACTCAAGATATGCTTATGGGACTTTATATATTAACGATCGGGAATCGTCGAGGTATTTGTGCAAATAGGTATAATCCGTGGAATCGCATAAACTATCAAAATGATAAAATGGGCGAGAATAACTATACAAAAGAGAAAGAGCCCTATTTTTGTGGTTCCTATGATGCACTGGGGGCTTATCGGCAGAAACGAATCAAATTAGAGAGTCCTTTGTGGCTTCGGTGGCGACTCGATCAACGCATTATTGCATCAAGAGAAGTTCCCATCGAAGTTCAATATGAATCTTTGGGTACCTATCATGAGATTTTTGGTCACTATCTAATAGTAAGAAGTGTAAAAAAAGAAATCCCTTGGCTCTACATTCGAACCACTGTTGGCCATATTTCTTTTTATCGAGAAATCGAAGAAGCCATACAAGGATTTTGTCGGGCCTGCTCATAGCTCATAGGGGACCTAAGCTAAGTAATTCTATGATAATTCGGGTCTCTCCGATTCAACTAGGATTCTAATTCCTGAATTTCTACGCGACTCAAGATCTAGGAAAGGAAGTCTTCGAATCACTGACTCAAACCTATTGTTGGTCGAATCCTACTCAGCGGAATATGGAGGTACTTATGGTAGAAAGGGCGGATCTGGTCTTTCACAATAAAGCGATAGATGGAACTGCCATAAAACGACTTATTAGCAGATTCATAGATCACTTTGGAATGGCATACACATCACACATCCTGGATCAAGTAAAGACTCTGGGTTTCCAGCAAGCCACTACTACATCCATTTCATTAGGAATTGATGATCTTTTAACAATACCTTCTAAAGGATGGCTAGTCCAAGACGCTGAACAACAAAGTTTGATTTTGGAAAAACACTATCATTATGGGAATGTACACGCGGTAGAAAAATTACGTCAATCCATTGAGATATGGTATGCTACAAGTGAGTATTTGCGACAAGAAATGAATCCGAATTTTCGGATGACTGATCCTTTGAATCCGGTCCATATAATGTCCTTTTCGGGAGCTAGAGGAAATGCATCTCAGGTACACCAATTAGTAGGTATGAGAGGATTAATGTCAGATCCCCAAGGACAAATGATTGATTTACCCATTCAAACCAATTTCCGCGAAGGACTCTCTTTAACGGAATATATAATTTCCTGCTACGGAGCCCGCAAGGGGGTTGTGGATACTGCTGTACGAACCTCAGATGCTGGATACCTCACGCGCAGACTTGTTGAAGTAGTTCAACACATTATTGTACGTCGAACAGATTGTGGCACCAGCCGGGGTATTTCTGTGATTCCTCGAGAGGGGATGATGACAGAAAGAATTTTGATCCAAACATTAATGGGTCGTGTATTAGCAGACAATATCTATATGGGTTCGCGATGCATCGCCATTCGAAATCAAGATATTGGGATTGGACTTGTCAACCGACTCATAACCCTTCGAGCACAACCAATATCGATTCGAACCCCCTTCACTTGCAGGAGTACCTCTTGGATCTGCCGATTATGCTATGGTCGGAGTCCCACTCATGGCGACCTGATCGAATTGGGAGAAGCCGTAGGTATTATTGCGGGTCAATCTATTGGGGAACCGGGGACTCAACTAACATTAAGAACTTTTCATACCGGTGGAGTGTTCACAGGTGGTACTGCCGAACATGTACGAGCCCCCTCTAATGGAAAAATAAAATTCAACGAGGATTTCGTTCATCCCACACGTACACGTCATGGACATCCTGCTTTTCTATGTTATCTAGACCTGGCTGTCACTATTGAGAGTCAGGATATTACACATAATGTAAATATTCCACCAAAAAGTTTTCTTTTAGTTCAAAATGATCAATATGTAGAATCAGAACAAGTGATTGCTGAAATTCGCGCGGGAACATCCACCTTGAATTTGAAAGAGAAGGTTCGAAAACATATTTATTCCGACTTAGAGGGAGAAATGCACTGGAGTACGGATGTCTATCATGCACCTGAATCCACATATGGGAATGTTCATCTCTTACCAAAAACAAGTCATTTATGGATATTATCAGGGGGTCTGCGCAGATCCGGTAGAGTCCCTTTTTCACTCCGCAAGAATCAAGATCAAATGAATGTTCGTTCTCTTTCTGCTGAACGAAGATCTCCGTCTAGCTTCTCGGAGACTACTGGTCAAGTGAGATATAATTTGTTTAGTGCGGGGCCTTCTGGTAAAAGTGTCCGAAAAGTTCTTGATTATTCAGGACCTGATCGAATCCTATGCAATGATCATTGTAATTTCATCTATCCTGCCATTCTCCACGAAAATTCAGATTTAGTGGCAAAGAGGCGAAGAAATAGATGCATCATTCCATTCCAATCTAATCAAGAACGAGAGAGAGAACGAATTTCAGGTATCTCGATGGAAATACCCATAAATGGCATTTTCCGTAGAAGTAGAAAGAGTATTCTTGCTTATTTCGATGATCCCCAATACGGAAGAAATAGTTCGGGCAGTACTAAATATGGGACTAGAGAGACGCATTCCATCGTCAAAAAAGAGGATTTGATTGAGTCTCGAAGAGCCAAAGAATTTAGGCAAAAATACCAAAAGAAAGAAGTTTTCATTCCCAAGGAAGTACATATATTACCCGGATCCTCTTCCATAATGGTGCGGAACAATAGTATTGTTGGAGTAGATACACAAATTACTTTCAATATAAGAAGCCGGGTAGGCGGATTGGTCCGAATAGAGAAAAAAAAGGGGGGGATTGAACTGAAAATCTTTTCTGGAGAGATCCATTTTCCCGGAGAGACAGATAAGATATCCTGTCATAGTGGCATCTTAATACCACCAGTCACGGAAAAAAAAAAGGCTAAGGAATCAAATGGGATCTATGTCCAACGGATCACACCTATCAAGAAAAAGTCTTTTATTTTGGTTCGACCCGTAGGCACAGATGAAATAGAAGACGAGATTCATTTAGCAACGCTTTTCCCCCACGATCTCTTGCAGGAAAGGGAAAGTTTGCAACTTAGAGTTGTCAAATATATCCTTTATGGAAATGGCAAAACAATTCGAGGAATTTCTCACACAACTATTCAATCAGTTCGAACTTGTTTAGTTTTGAATTGGGACCAAGACAAAAAGAGTTCGTCTAGAGAGGAGGTTCATGCTTCCTTTGTTGAAGTACGAGTCAATGATCTGATTCGAGATTTCCTAAGAATGGACTTAGCGAAGTCCGCGTATAACAGAAAAAGGAATGATCCGGCAGGGTCTGGATTGATCCCCGATAATGGATTAGCTTGTATGAATCTCAAACCTTTTTATTCCAAGGGAAGGATTCAACAATCACTTACCCAACATCAAGGAACTAGTTGTACGTTGTTGAGTCGAAATAAGGAATCCCACCAGTCTTTGATCATTTTGTCATCATCTAATTGTTCTCGAATGGGTCCATTCAACGGTTTGAAATATAACAACAATGTGAGAAAAGAATCAATGAAAAGTAAAAGGGATCTCCTAATTCCAATTAGGAATTCGTCGGGTCCCTTAGGGATTGTGCCGAAAATTGCGCATTTTTCTCCATCTTACCACTTAATAACTCAGAATCGAATCTTGGTAAATAAATATTTGCTCCTTGAGAATTTCAAACAGAATTTCCAAGTACTTAACTATTATTTAATGGATGAAAGTGGGAGAATTTCGAATCCCAATCCATGCAGTAACATGATTTTGAATCCATTCAATTTGAATTGGGATTCGCTCCAGCCCGCCTATTGTGAAGAGACATCGACAATCATTCGCCTTGGACAGTTGATTTGTGAAAATGTATGTATATCCAAATATGGACCGCGCCTCAAATCTGGGCAGGTTATAATTGTTCATGTTGACTCTTTAGTAATAAGATCCGCTAAGCCCTATTTGGCTACTCCAGGAGCCACCGTTCATGGCCATTATGGAGCAATCCTTTACGAAGGAGATACAGTAGTTACATTTATCTATGAAAAATCGAGATCTAGTGATATAACGCAAGGTCTTCCAAAAGTGGAACAAGTGTTAGAAGTGCGTTCGATTGATTCAATCTCAATGAACCTAGAAGAGAGGGTTGAAGGTTGGAACGAATGTATAACAAGAATTCTTGGAATTCCTTGGGGATTCTTGATTGGCGCTGAGTTAACCATAGCACAAAGCCGTATCTCTTTGGTTAATAAAATTCAAAAGGTTTATCGATCCCAGGGGGTACAAATCCATAATAGGCATATAGAAATTATTGTGCGTCAAATAACATCAAAAGTGTTGGTTTCAGAAGATGGAATGTCTAATGTTTTTTCACCTGGAGAACTCATAGGATTATTGCGAGCGGAACGAACAGCGCGCGCTTTGGAAGAAGCGATCTGTTATCGAGTTGTCCTATTGGGAATAACGAGGGCGTCTCTGAATACTCAAAGTTTCATATCCGAAGCGAGTTTTCAAGAGACTGCTCGGGTTTTAGCAAAAGCCGCTCTACGAGGTCGGATCGATTGGTTGAAAGGCCTGAAAGAAAACGTTGTTCTGGGGGGTATGATACCTGTTGGTACCGGATTCAAAGGATTCGTGTACCGTTCAAGACAACGCAGCAACATTCCTTTGGAAATGAAAAAGAAGAATCTATTCGGGGGGGAAATTAGAGATATTTTATTCCAACACATAGAATTATTTGATTGATTCTTGCCTCCCAAAGAAAGTCCATGATCCATCCTAATTTGCGGGATTTCATGATTTCTAAAAGCAAATTCATCCCTTTAACTTTATCTAGTCCGGTTATTCGATTTGGTAATAAAGATAATAACGAATAGAAAGGAATTAATGGCTTGGCTCATGTATCAACCGTCAATCTCCGGTAGAAGGTTCCGTCGGAACAATTCTTTATTTAGGGCACCTCGTCTCTTAAAAAAAAAAAGAGAAAGTGTGGGGAAAAATGACAAGAAGATATTGGAACATCCATTTGGAAGAGATGATGGAAGCCGGAGTGCATTTTGGGCATAAGACTAAGAAATGGAATCCTCGCATGGCACCTTACATCTCTGCAAAGCGTAAAGGGATGCATATTACAAATCTTACTAGAACTGCTCGTTTTTTATCAGAAGCTTGTAATTTAGTTTTTGATGCAGCGAGTACGGGAAAACAATTCTTAATAGTTGGTACCAAAAAAATAGCAGTTGATTCAGTCGCATCGGCTGCAATAAGGGCTCGGTGTCATTATGTTAATAAAAAATGGCTCGGTGGTATGTCAACGAATTGGTCCACTACAGAAAGGAGACTTCATACGTTCAGCAATTTAAGAGCGGAACAAAAGACGGGACGACTCAACCGTCTTCCGAAAAGAGATGCATCAATCTTGAAGAGACAATTATATCACTTGGAAACCTATCTGGGTGGGATCAAATATATGACTGGGTTGCCTGATATTGTAATCGTCGTTGATCAGCAAGACGGCTATAAGGCTCTTCGCGAATGTATAACTTTAGGAATTCCAACGATTTGTTTAATCGATACAAATTGTGACCCGGATCTTGCGGATCTTCCGATTCCAGGCAATGATGACTCTATAGGTTCAATTCGATTCATTCTTAACAAATTAGTCTCGGCAATTTGTGAGGGCCGTTCTAGCTCTATAACAAATCGTTGATTAATAATAAGATAAATAAGTAATAATAAGATAAGTCACTGACTTCGGAAAATTTATGGATTTATGGAATCGGTTACTTTTCCTGAATCTAAAAAAAAAGAAAGAGAAAAATCACTGGGGATTTTTGAGGATTCCTTGGGATCCGAAATACAGGATTCAAGTAGGCGAATCAAGAAAGAGATAGTGGAATCAAAATAATTTCTTTTTTAGTTCTACTTCTCTCAGAGGGCTATATGAATGTTCTACCATGTTCCAGCAACACCCTAAAAGGGTTATACGATCTATCCGGTGTGGAAGTAGGCCAACATTTCTATTGGCAAATAGGTGATTTCCAAGTCCATGCCCAAGTGCTTATTACTTCTTGGGTCGTAATTGCTATCTTAGTAGGTTCAACCACTATAGCTGTTCGAAATCCACAAACCATTCCGACCGACGGTCAAAATTTCTTCGAATATATCCTTGAATTCATTCGAGACTTGAGCAAAACTCAGATTGGAGAAGAATATGTTCCTTGGGTTCCTTTTATTGGAACTATGTTTCTATTTATTTTTGTTTCTAACTGGTCAGGGGCTCTTTTACCTCGGAAAATAATAGAGCTACCTCAGGGAGAGTTAGCCGCACCCACGAATGATATAAATACTACTGTTGCTTTAGCTTTACCCACGTCTATGGCCTATTTCTATGCGGGTCTTACCAAAAAAGGCTTGGGTTATTTCGGTAAATATATTCAACCAACGCCAATCCTCTTACCAATTAACATCCTAGAAGATTTCACAAAACCCCTATCACTTAGTTTTCGACTTTTCGGGAATATATTGGCTGATGAATTAGTAGTTCTTGTTCTTGTTTCTTTAGTACCTTCAGTGGTTCCTATACCTGTCATGTTCCTTGGATTATTTACAAGTGGTATTCAAGCTCTTATTTTTGCAACTTTAGCTGCGGCTTATATAGGCGAGTCCATGGAAGGTCATCATTGACTAGTTTTGAAAAGAGCTTTAGTTTTTGTTTCGCTTATCCCAACCCAATGGAGGCTCGAGATAAGCTATTTCGAGATAAGCTATTGGGGGATAGAAATACAGTATATACGATATAGAGTAGTAGCAAAAAAGATTCCGATATGCTTTGTAAAATAAAAAAAAGGAAATTAAAATATATTTTTCCCTAGGTTCTCGGCCCATTTATGCCATACTCCCAATGAATATTCTATTTATTCGAAGTAGTTTTGATGATTTAATAATAGTATTACTTCAATTCGAAGTTTGTAGTTACTTTGACTAGATGAATTGTAGTGATGGAATAATTAAGTCATAATTCATTGATTGATTGATTGTATCATTAACTATTTTTATTTATTTTTTTTGGGGGGGGTACGAGGAACTTATCATGAATCCACTGATTTCTGCCGCTTCCGTTATTGCTGCTGGATTGGCTGTAGGGCTTGCTTCTATTGGACCTGGGGTTGGTCAAGGAACTGCTGCAGGCCAAGCTGTAGAAGGTATCGCGAGACAGCCCGAGGCAGAGGGAAAAATACGAGGTACTTTATTGCTTAGTCTAGCTTTTATGGAAGCTTTAACTATTTATGGCTTGGTTGTAGCATTAGCGCTTTTATTTGCGAATCCTTTTGTTTAATTTGAAAGTTTTTTTTCTGATTTTCTTG